TACTTTGTCATTTTATAAAACTAAAGGAGACGCTAGAGTTATAGTTCCGTCTTTTGAACAGCATGGGAAACTCTAACCTTTTTATTCTTTATTGATATTGATTTATTGAAAAGGTCTATCATATACAATGATCTGATACCTTGGATTCTTACAATACAAAATGAAATTTATATACTTATTCTGATAGGAATGAAATTAATTTTGATCAAATGACTATTCATCTATTTTAGTTTCATACAAATAAATAGGGGGCAAGAAAGCTCTATGAAAAAATGGTGGTTCAATTCGATGTTGTCTAAAAAAGAGTTAGAACACGGGTGTGGATTAAGTAAATTAAGGCGTAGTCTTTGTCCTATTGAAAATACCAGGAAAAGGGAAGATTCGAGTGTAAATAATATAGAAAAAACGAGTCAGAGTTACCGGCTTAGGTACAGTAATGTTGATCATTTATTTCGTGTCATGGATATTCAGAATTGCATCCCTGATACTACTTTTTTACTTATCGATAGTAAAGGGGATAGTTATTCCATATATTTTGATATTGAAAAGCAAATTTTTGAGATTGACAATGACCATGATTTTTCGAATTTTGGGAATTCGAGTTTTCTGAACTCGAGGCCGCCTACCAGTGGTCATACCTATAATGATCGTTACACGTACGATATTACATACATATATAGTTGGAATTATCACATTAATAATTGCATTGACAATTTTCTTTATTCGCAAATCCATATTAGGAGTTCCATTCTAAGCGGTAGTGATAATTCTATTTTGAGTTACATTTTGAGTGAAAATAGAAATTTTAGAACTATCACAAATGATAGTAATTTAACTAGAAAAGAAAATCTTGATGTAACCCAAAAAAGTAGGGATTTGTGGGTTCAATGCGAAAATTGTTATTTCTTAAATTTTAAAAAATTGTTCACAAACATCCACCTGAATATTTGTGAACAATGTGGATATCATTTGAAAATGAGTAGTTTAGATAGAATTCAACTTCTGGTTGATCCGGGGACTTGGAATCCTATGAATGAAGATATGGTTTCTGTGGATCCCCTTGAATTTCATTCAGGGGAGGAACCTTATAAAGATCGTATTGATTCTTATCAAAGACAGACAGGGTTAACTGAAGCTGTTCAAACAGGTATAGGTCAACTAAACGGTATTCCTTTTGCAATTGGGGTTATGGATTTTGAGTTTATGGGAGGTAGTATGGGATCGGTAGTCGGGGAAAAAATAACCCGATTGATTGAATATGCTAGTAATAAATTACTACCCCTTATTATAGTATGTGCTTCTGGAGGAGCACGCATGCAAGAAGGAAGCTTGAGCTTAATGCAAATGGCTAAAATATCATCTGTTTTATATGATTATCAATCAAATCAAAGGTTATTTTATGTATCAATTCTTACATCTCCTACTACAGGTGGGGTAACGGCAAGTTTTGGTATGTTGGGGGATATCATTATTGCCGAACCCAACGCCTACATTGCATTTGCGGGTAAAAGAGTAATTGAACAAACATTGAATAAAACAGTACCCGAGGGTTCACAAGCAGCCGAAAATTTATTCTATAAGGGTTTATTTGATCCAATCGTACCGCGTAATCTTTTAAAAGACGTTCTAAGTGAGTTATTTCAACTGCACGCTTTTTTTCCTGTAAAAAATAAATAAAATCAATTCTTTGTGTCCAAAAGTTTTTTCTCAGAATAAAAAAAGATGAAAGAGACAAAATTCTATTATTTATTAGATTAGCTATATGTAGAAAGCCTATTTTTTCAGTTCTACATTCTTTTAGATACTATATTCACGTCATATAAAATAGATATAATTATTTACTTAATAAAAAAAATATAAATATATATAACAAACAGGTACAATCTATAGTAGACCGAGGTACCCATTCTATGACAACTATTAATTTTTTTCCCTCTATTCTTGTGCCTTTAGTAGGCCTAGTATTTCCGGCAATTGCAATGGCTTCATTATTTCTTCATGTTCAAAAAAACAAGATTGTTTAAGACCTGTGGTTCAAATCTGAGTTTTTTTAACTTAGGCTTGAATCATAACACATATATTTTGGTGTACTACGTGATTTTTTACGAACATAACTGAAAGAGCCTTTAAGTAAAAACATGGCATTGGGAGTAGAGTTTTTCTAACTAATTGGATGAATTACTCTTAAAATTAAAGAAATAACTAAAGCTTCATATTAGATATAGTACTAGTTGATGAGAGTTACGTCGTAAACATAACAAACGTGCAATTTATTCTTTTCATCTAAATTAATATTGAATCAGATATATTATGAATTGGCGATCAGAATGTATATGGATAGAACTTATAAAAGGATCTCGACAAATAAGTAATTTCGGTTGGGCTTTTATCCTTTTTGGGGGTTCATTAGGATTCGTATTGGTTGGAATTTCTAGCTATCTTGGTAGTAATTTGATATCTTTATTTCCTCCCCAGGAAATTCTTTTTTTTCCACAAGGGCTCGTGATGTCTTTCTATGGAATTGCAGGCCTCTTTATTAGCTCTTACTTGTGGTGTACAATTTCGTTGAATGTAGGTAGTGGTTATGATTTTTTTGATAAAAAAGAAGGAATAGTATGTATTTTTCGTTGGGGATTTCCTGGAAAAAATCGTCGCATCTGCCTCCGATTTCTGATCAAAGATATTCAGTCTATTAGAATAGAACTGAAAGAGGGTATTTATACTCGTCGTGTCCTTTATCTGGAAATAAGAGGCCAGGGGGCGATTCCTTTGACCCGTACGGATGAAAATTTGACTCCACGAGAAATTGAACAAAAAGCTGCAGAATTGGCCTATTTTTTGCGTGTACCAATTGAAGTCTTTTGAAATGATAAATACTTAAATTTGGAATAAAAAATCTCTTTTTTGACGATATCCCTACCTTAATGGAAATTTCATGATAACGCCCCCTTGAGTCAAAACAGACGTAGACAGACCAACCAACTTTTTAAAAACAAGGTAAGGGGTCTTTGGGTGGCAATAGATTCAATCAATTAAGTAACATAAATTAACAAAAAACGAATGGAGGAATTCATCCCCTAATATATCAAAATTTAGTCTTTTTTTATCAAGTATTTGGACTTGATAGATTAGATACAAATAAATAAGGTCCATTGAATACTCTTTTTATATTTCTGTATTTTTCAAACAAATTCAAAGAAATTGGATACTTGTAATAGACTTCAGGTTTGATAGAACTGCTAGATCGCATAGAGTTAACGAATGCGACAAGTTCATAAACAATTTATAAAATGGAAAAAAAGAAATCATTTATTACTTTTCTATATTTTGTATCTATAGTCTTTTTACCCCGGTGGATCGCGCTATCATGTCAAAAAAGTCTGGAATCCTGGATTACTAATTGGTGGAATACTAAGCAATCGGAAACTTTTTTCAACGATATTCCAGAAAAAAGTTTTATTGAAAAATTCATCGAATTAGAAGAGCTACGCTTGTTGGACGAAATCATAAAGGAATACCCAGAAAAACAAAAATTTTGTATAGGAATCAATAACGAAACGATTCAATGGATCAAGATGTACAATGAAGATTGTATCCATATGATTTTACAATTCTCGACAAATATAATATGTTTTATTATTCTAAGCGGTTATTCTATTCTGGGGAATAAAGAACTTATTCTTCTAAATTCTTGGGTTCAAGAATTCCTATATAACTTAAGTGACACAATAAAAGCTTTTTCGATTCTGTTATTAACTGATTTATGTATCGGATTTCATTCGCCCCACGGTTGGGAACTAATGATTGGCTCTATCTACAAAGATTTTGGATTTGCTCATAATGAGCAAATTATATCGGGTCTTGTTTCTACTTTTCCAGTCATTCTAGATACAATTTTGAAATATTGGATTTTCCACTATTTAAATCGCGTATCCCCATCGCTTGTCGTTATTTATCATTCGCTGAATGACTGAAAAGAAAAAAGATATATATAATTTAAAATTCATTAGTAATATATATTCTTTCTTATTTCATTAAATTCAGTTTCAGTTTTTTTTTCAAAGTAAATAGCAAAATCGCGGATAGGAAACTATACTAGCAACCTATCCTATATTATTGTAGAAATTTTCGAGATGAATGATTGGACCATGCAAATTATAAATACTTTTTCTTGGATAAAAGAGCAGATTATTCGATCCATTTCCGTATCGCTCATGATATATATAATGACTCGGCCCTCGAGTTCAAATGCATATCCCATTTTTGCGCAGCAGGGTTATGAAAATCCGCGAGAAGCGACTGGGCGTATTGTATGTGCCAATTGCCATTTAGCTAACAAGCCCGTGGAGATTGAAGTTCCCCAAGCGATCCTTCCTGATACTGTATTTGAAGCAGTTGTTCGAATTCCTTATGATATGCAATTAAAACAAGTTCTTGCTAACGGCAAGAAAGGGGGGTTGAATGTAGGGGCTGTTCTTATTTTACCTGAGGGATTTGAATTAGCCCCGCCCGATCGTATTTCTCCGGAGATGAAAGAAAAGATCGGAAATCTTTCTTTTCAGAGCTATCGTCCCAATAAAAAAAATATTCTTGTGATAGGTCCTGTTCCCGGGCAAAAATATAGCGAAATCACCTTTCCTATTCTTTCTCCGGACTCTGCTACTAAGAAAGATGTTCACTTCTTAAAATATCCGATATATGTAGGTGGTAACAGAGGAAGGGGTCAGATTTATCTCGACGGAAGCAAGAGTAATAATACAGTTTATAATGCCACAGCATCGGGTATAGTCAAGAAAATTTTACGAAAAGAAAAAGGCGGATACGAAATAACCATAGCGGATGCCGTGGATGGACGTGAAGTGGTTAATATTATCCCTCCAGGACCAGAGCTTCTTGTTTCAGAGGGTGAATCTATTAAACTTGATCAACCATTAACGAGTAATCCAAATGTGGGTGGATTTGGTCAAGGAGACGCAGAAATAGTCCTTCAAGACCCATTA